ATGAAATAGTAATAGTTCCGCTCATTGGTATACTACAAAAATGGGAATGAAATCAATCTGATTCCAATATCTCATATCTTTCCAAACAAAAGGGGACAATTTAAGTGGAAAGCCCATATCTATTTAATATCTATTTATTAGAATAAAATTAGTCTGTTTTTATGTTATTTCGTACTGTATAATTCCTTTGCTTTGTTTGTGGGATCATTTTCCCCGAGGGGTAATGAAAAGAATTCTAGAATGGATTGCTAATTATGCCTAGATCTCATATAAATGGAAATTTTATTGATAAGACCTCTTCAATTGTAGCCAATATCTTATTACGAATAATTCCGACAACTTCAGGAGAAAAAAAGGCATTTACCTATTACAGAGATGGTGCGATTTGATTCTTTTTTCTTGTTTTTTTTAGCCCTCACCTCAGTCTTACGAGAAAGAGACGCGGTTCGGTATAGAAAGAACGAAATTCTTGAAATAAACCTACGCTCGGTGAAGGTGAAGTTTGGAGATAGAACAATTCCTTCTATCGTGTATCCTCGATTGATGCAGCCTCAGATGTTTCAATTGTTGATTTGAGTATTGAGCGAAAGGTTACACCTATGGGTTCTGTATTGCGGGTCAATCCTACACTACATTAGTACCAATAGACGGCATAAGGGAAAAAGCACTACACCTAGGAATCAACAACACAAAAACTTTGTTATAAATTCCCCCTTTCCTTATCGGTATCGGGACTAACAAGAATGGTTGGGACAACAAACATCCATCTCGTTTGTACTTTGGATACCCGTATAACCATCAAAGATCGTTGAAGTGACTAATTCCTGGAAATAGAAGGCGTTGAGAACAAAGAAATTGTTGGAGTTACCATTTATATCTAACACTAATATGATTGGTGTTAAGAAAAAACCTCTTGCGGGAAGGCTGGCTAGAGATTTCTTGTAAAAATACTAGTTCCTTTCAGTTCATAATGAGATGAGAATAGTTCAATTTTTATTCTATGGATTATTCCCCTTAGTACTATGCGCAGAAGGGAGGAGCCGTATGAGATGAAAATCTCATGTACGGTTCTGGAACGGAGATTTTTTGAATAGAATGAACGACCGTAACGGATGTTGGCTCAATCCGAAGGAAATTATGCGGAAGCTTTACAGAATTATTATGAAGCTACGCGACCAGAAATTGATCCCTATGATCGAAGTTATATACTCTATAACATAGGCCTTATACACACAAGCAATGGAGAGCATACAAAGGCTTTGGAATATTATTTCCGGGCACTAGAACGAAACCCATTCTTACCACAAGCTTTTAATAATATGGCCGTGATCTGTCATTACGTGCGACTATCTCCACTATAGAAATAAGGAAAAAAAGCAAAGATCAAATTGGCTAGTAAATACTAGAAAAAATAGGCTTTCTACATAATGCATCGTCCAAAGCAACGATTTTTATCAGCTGTAGCAAGGAAAGAGACTTCACGAGAACCAAAATAGGAAGAAAAAAAAATGAGTGCAGCCTATATACTATATTCTATGGATAAAGGATCAAATTGATAGAGAAAGCACCGTAAAGATCAATTAGCGAGCTATTGAGTCGATACAGTTAAGAACTGCTTACTTATGTCATGATATGGGACAAAAGTTAGGAATCAACTTATGTAATAGAGTCGATCCACTAAGGTATTGAGCAGCGGTGTAGCATCAGATCCCAAAGATAGTAAGTTCTTTTTTCTTATGGAAAAAAGTCTTTTTCAAAGATTCTATATGAATTCCATATATGAAACCGAGATAGTTACCTTTCAGAAAATTCTAACGATATTGTGGGGATACCTATGCTTCATTCTTCTGAAGGTGGGAGAAAAGATCAAACTGATTCTGATTATTGATCAAAATTAGGGTTTGAAACTTATGTAATTAACTTCTTCTGGTTAACCCAAGAAAAAATGGGATAGGTTTATGAGAAATCTAATTCAGTTAGCATAGGGTAGATTAAGATAGGACACAAAAAGAATCGATTTTTGAGCCGTATGAGATAGGAAACTCTCAAGTACGGTTCTAAGGGAAGGAACCACCTATTCCGACCGGGGAGAACAGGCCATTCTACAGGGTGATTCTGAAATTGCGGAAGCTTGGTCCGATCAAGCTGCTGAGTATTGGAAACAAGCTATAGCGCTTACTCCAGGTAATTATATTGAAGCACATAATTGGTTGAAAATCACGAAGCGCTTCGAATAAAACCACTCTCTTTTTTAATTCATTAAAAAAAAAATAGGTTTGGTTGTTGGATCCATCAATCAAATAAAATAGATTGTTCCTATGAGAAGATCTAATCAAGAATTTCATTATATCTCTTCCTTCTGCATTATATTTTGTACGGTATCTCATAGGGATAAATGATATGGATACAGTATAGAATAGAACTAATAAAGTAAAGCTAATAAAAAATACTAAATATAGATAAGATATCAGAATGATTTTATCTTATTAATTCTAATGAA